TTCACGAAAGGCCAAATGTGTAGTGATTTTTACTGATAATGAACAAAATAGTGATATTTATAATAATCCCAAAGATACAGCCAATTCTGATCAAATAGACGAAACGGCTTTGATACGTTATTCACAACAACCGGATTTTCGTCGAGACATAATAAAAGGTTCGGTACGAGCACAAAGGCGTAAAACTGTTATTTGGAAATTTTTTCAAGCAAATGTACATTCGCCCCTTTTTTTAGACAGAATAACGAAATCCCCCCTCTTTTCTTTTGATATTTTCGAACCAATGAATTTTTTTTTTAGAAATTGGGTGTATAAAAACACGAAATCCGCCATTTCAGATTCTAATTATCCAAAGAAAAAGACAAAAGAAAGTGAGAATAAAAAAGAAGAAAAAAGAGAGGAAAAAGTTCGGGTAGAAATAGCCGAAGCCTGGGATAGCATTATTTTTGCTCAAGTAATAAGAGGTTGTCTTTTAGTAATTCAATCAAATATTAGAAAATATATTCTATTACCTTTATTAATAATAGCTAAAAATATCATTCGTATGCTATTTTTTCAATTTCCAGAGTGGTTCGAGGATTTTAAGGATTGGAATAGAGAAATGCATGTTAAATGTACCTATAATGGAGTTCCACTATCAGAAACGGAATTTCCAAAAAACTGGTTAACAGACGGTATTCAAATAAAGATTCTATTTCCTTTTCGTTTAAAACCCTGGCATAGATCTAAACAAAAATTATCTCATAAAGATCCAATAAAAAAGCAAGAGAAAAAAAACGATTTTTGTTTTTTAACTGTTGGGGGAATGGAAACTGAACTGCCTTTTGGTTCTCCCCGAAGACGACTTTCACTTTTTAAACCCGTTTTTAAAAAACTTGCCAAAAAAATTCGAAAATTAAAAAAGAAGAGTTTTCTAGTTATAACAATTTTAAAAGAGAAAACAAATTTATTAAAAAACAACTGGCTTATCAAAAAAATTAGATTTCTTTTAGAAATTAGAAATAAATTTTGTAAATCAAAAAAAAAATCAAGTCTATTATTTGGATTTAAAGAAGTATATGAATTGAATGAAACGAAAAAAGAAAAAGATTTGATAAGGAATAATGTGACAATTCAAACAATGTCCACTCCAATTCGATCTATGAATTGGACAAATTATTCACAGACAGAAAAAAAAATAAAAGATCTGATCATTCGCAGAAACACAATCATAAATCAAATCCAAAAGATTACAAAAGAAAGGGAAAAAAAATTTCCAACCTCCGAGAAAAATATTAGTCCTAACAAAATAACTTATAATACTACAAAATTAAAATCATCAAAAAGAATTTCTCAAATATTAAGAAGGGAAAATGCTCGATTAATTCGTAAATCACATTTTTTTATCAAATTTTGGATTGAAAAAATCTACATCAATTTTTTGTTAGGTATCATTAATATTCCGAAGATCAATCCACAGTTTTTTCTTGAATCAAAAAGAAAAATTTGTAACAAATACATTTGCAATAATGAAGAAAGTAACATTGGTAAAACAAACCCAAATCAAATTCACTTAATTTCAATTGTAAAAACGTCACTTAATATTAATAGTAGAAATCTTTTTAATAAAAATTCAAAAATTTTTTGTGACGTATCCTCCTTATCACAAGCATATGTATTTTACAAATTATCACAAACTCGCGGTACTCACTTATATAAGTTAAGATCTGTACTTCAATATCATAGCGCACCCCTTTTTCTTAAAAATGAAATAAAAGATTTTTTTGGAAATCAAGGGTTATTTCATTACGAATTAAAAGATAAAAGTGTTAGAAATTCTGGAACGAATCAATGGAAAAACTGGTTAAAGGGTCATTATCAATATAAATACGATTTATCTCCGATTCGTTGGTCTATGTTAATGCCACAAAAATGGCGAAATAGAATTAATCAGCACCGCACGATTCAAAAGCAAGATTTAAACAAATTGAATTTCTATAAAAAGAAAAAAGACCAATTAATTCATTACGAAAAAACCTATTTTTTAAAAGCGGATGCATTACGCGCACGACAAAAAAAGAAAAAAAATTATATCTATAATTTTTTATCATATAAATCTATTTTTGGTGGAAGTAAGAAAGAGTCGTATATTTATGAAGAAGAAACGCCATTAAAAAAAAAGAATAAGCACGCGGTTTCTTATAATTACAACATGGCTAAAAACCCTTTTTTTGATATGTTGGTAGGTCTTTCTATTAATAATTCTCTAACAGAAGATGATATTATTGCTATGGAAAAAAACTTAGATAGAAAGTTTTTTGATTGGAGAATTATACATTTTTGTCTTAGAAAAAAGATCAACATTCAGTCCTGGATCGAGACCGGAACCAAACAGAAAAAAAATACTAAGACCCGAACTAATAAATATCAAATAATTGATAAAATGGATAACAAAGATCTTTTTTTTCTTACACTTCACCAAGGCCAAGAAATCAATTCAAAAAAAAAACTTTTTGATTGGATGGGAATGAATGAAGAAATACTCAATCGTCCTATATCTAATTTGGAACTTTGGTTTTTTGAAAAATTTGTGACACTTTATAATGCATATAAGATAAAACCGTGGGTGATACCAACTGAATTACTTCTTTTAAATTTGAATAGAAATGAAAATGTTGTTGAAAATAAAAAAGTCAATGGAAAGAAAAATAGTGATCTTTTTTTACCTAATGAAAAAAAACCTATTAAATTAGAGAATCAAAACTACCAAGAAAAAGAATTCGAGGATCGAGTGGATCTTGGATCAGTTCTTGCAAATAAAGAAAGGGGGGTTGAAGAAGATTATGCAAAATTAGGATTAGGCATGAAAAAACGTAGAAAGAAAAAACAATACAAAAGTAATACAGAAGCAGAACTCGATTTGTTGCTAAAAAGGTATTTACGTTTCCAATTAAAATGGGATGATTCTTTAAATCAAAAAATAATCAATAATATCAAAGTATATTGTCTCCTGCTTAGACTCACAAATTCACAAGAAATTTTTATATCTTCTATTCAAAAAGGCGAAATGAGTCTGGATATTCTAATGATTAAGAAGGGTTTCACTCTTATAGAATTAATGAAAAGGGGAATATTTATTATCGAACCTGTTCGTCTATCGGTAAGAAATGATGGCCAATTTATTATGTATCAAAGCATAAGTATATTTTTTGTTCATAAGAGCAAACAACAAATTAATCAAAAATGCAGAGAAAACGGCTATTTTGATAAAACAAATTTTAGTGAATCTATTGAAAACCATCAACGTAGAATTGGACATAGAAACAAAAATGATTATGATTTACTTGTTCCTGAAAACATTTTATCCCCGAAACGTCGTAAAGAATTAAGAATTCTAATTTCTTTCAATTCAAAAAATAGAAATGATAGTCATAGAAATCCGGAAATTTCAAATGGAATTAATATAAAAAATTGTGATCATTTTTTGAATAAAAACAAACATTTTCATTTTAATAGAAAAAAACTAATTAAATTAAAGTTTTTTCTTTGGCCTAATTATCGATTAGAAGATTTAGCTTGTATGAATCGATATTGGTTTGATACCAATAATGCTAGTCGGTTCAGTATGGTAAGGATACATATATATCCACGATTGAAAATTCGGTAAAGATATATTTCATATATATATATTCTATTTTTTTTTATTCCATAGCATGGATGATTTGGTATACGAAAATAAGGATACCTGTCTTGTTTTACTTTCCATATTCCACTCCGATACATGAAATTCAATCACATATCAATTAGATCTAGAAAAAAATACCATCTTTTTTTTTCTATCTTTAATCGAATAAAAAACAATTGAATTGATTAATGATAAATTCGATTTGACAAAAGACAAAATTAGAAATTGTTAAAGAAGTCAGTGAACAAGTAAAGATTTTTTGTATACACAAAACAAATAACCTGAAATTTGTTTTGTATTATTTATTATTATTGATCAAAAAAAAGTTTAAAATAAGAAAAAGGAAGAGTTTCGTTTTATGACAAAAAATTCATTCTTCTCAGTTATTTCACAAGAAGAAAAAAAAGAAAATACAGGATCGGTTGAATTTCAAATAGTAAGTTTCACTAATAAAATACGAATCCTTACTTCACATTTGGAATTACATAGAAAAGACTTTTTGTCTCAGAGAGGTTTACGCAAAATTCTAGGCAAACGCCAACGGCTGTTATCTTATTTGGCAAAGAAAAATAGAATACGTTATAAAGAATTAATTAGACAGTTGGATATTCGGGAGTCAAAAACTCGTTAATTTGAAGAGTCTTTGAATTAGTTGATTTATTAGATCTTGAATTTTGATGAGCTTCTTTTCGTTTTCAGTAATTCCTGGAAGAATAAATTGAGGAAACCCCTATGAATGTACGAGCTACAAGAAAAGACTTTATGATAGTCAATATGGGCCCCCACCACCCATCAATGCATGGTGTTCTTCGACTCATCGTTACTCTGGACGGTGAGGATGTTATTGACTGTGAACCGATATTGGGTTATTTACACCGAGGAATGGAAAAAATTGCGGAAAACCGAACAGTTATACAATATTTGCCTTATGTAACCCGTTGGGATTATTTAGCTACTATGTTCACAGAAGCAATAACAGTAAATGGTCCCGAACAGTTAGGAAATATTCAAGTACCGAAAAGAGCCAGCTATATCAGAGTCATTATGTTAGAGTTAAGTCGTATAGCTTCTCATCTGTTATGGCTTGGCCCTTTTATGGCAGATATTGGTGCACAGACCCCTTTCTTCTATATTTTTAGAGAAAGAGAGTTAGTATATGATTTATTCGAAGTTGCCACGGGTATGAGAATGATGCATAATTTTTTTCGTATCGGAGGAGTAGCTGCCGATCTACCTTATGGTTGGATAGATAAATGTTTGGATTTCTGCGATTATTTTTTAACAGGAGTTGCTGAATATCAAAAACTTATTTTGCGAAATCCTATTTTTTTAGAACGAGTTGAAGGAATAGGTATTGTTGGTGTAGAGGAAGCGATAAATTGGGGTTTATCGGGACCAATGCTACGAGCTTCCGGAGTACAATGGGATCTTCGTAAAGTCGATCATTATGAGTGTTACGACGAATTTGATTGGGACGTCCAGTGGCAAAAAGAAGGGGATTCATTAGCTCGTTATTTAGTCCGAATTGGTGAAATGACAGAATCCATAAAAATTATTCAACAGGCTTTGGAAGGAATTCCAGGAGGACCTTATGAGAATTTAGAAACCCGTTGCTTTGATAGAGAAAAGGATCCAGAATGGAACGATTTTGAATATCGATTTATTAGTAAAAAAACTTCTCCTACTTTTGAATTGCCAAAACAAGAACTTTATGTAAGAGTTGAAGCACCAAAAGGGGAATTGGGAATTTTTCTGATAGGAGATCAAAGCGGTTTTCCTTGGAGATGGAAAATTCGTCCGCCTGGTTTTATCAATTTGCAAATTCTTCCTCAATTAGTTAAAAGAATGAAATTGGCTGATATTATGACAATACTAGGTAGCATAGATATCATTATGGGAGAGGTTGATCGTTGAAATGATAATTTATACAACAAACGTAATTGATACAACAAAAGTACAAGGTTTCAATTCTTTTTTGAGATTGGAATCCTTAAACACAGTCTATGGAATTCTATGGATACTTGTCCCTATTTTGACTCTTGTATTGGGGATCACGATAGGTATACTAGTAATTGTATGGTTAGAAAGAAAGATATCTGCAGGGATACAACAACGTATTGGACCTGAACATGCAGGACCCTTGGGAGTTCTTCAAGCTCTAGCAGATGGGACAAAACTACTTTTCAAAGAGAATCTTTTTCCATCTAGGGGGGATACTCGTTTATTCAGTATCGGACCATCTATAGCAGTGATATCAACCCTATTAAGCTATTCCGTTATTCCTTTTGGCTATCGCCTTGTTTTAGCTGATCTAACTATCGGTGTTTTTTTATGGATTGCTATTTCAAGTATTGCTCCGATTGGGCTTCTTATGTCAGGATATGGATCAAATAATAAATATTCCTTTTTAGGTGGTCTACGAGCCGCTGCTCAATCAATTAGTTATGAAATACCATTAACTCTCTGTGTATTATCCATATGTCTACGTGCGATTCGGTGAAACAAAAAACTTTCCCTATATTCTTTATTTCTTTTTTTTAAGAAGAAGGTGAAATGAATTGAATAGGTATCTTCATTTTTTGATTCATCTTTTGGATTAATGAACTAAATTGGATAGTTATATGAGTGAAAGAAAACTGCTTCGAAATCTGCAGTAAAAAAAAATAGAGACTCATTTCCTATGTACAAGAGTAAGGCAGAAAAAATATACGAAAACGAAAAAGATTTGCCCCAAGATTGGTTGACTTTTCATCCTGACTTGAAGCGGGCTCAAAAGAAAAATCTATGTATGTATTATCATAATGGTAACAGGCGATTGCCAACTGCGAAAAAATGGGTGGCTGGTTAGGAACACCAAGATACATAAAGGATTAGTAAGAGATATTTTTTAAATTATTTAAAAGAGTAGTATAATAGAATAAAGAATAAAAAAGAATATTAATTGGGGCTTTAAATTAGTAGAAATGCCCTGGCAGTACTCCCCACGATTCCGATCCAGAGTAGGGTCCCTCTACCCATTAAAGAAATAACTATCAAAAACGAAAAAATCCTTTATTTAATTATTTTAATTTCCGTCCTTTTTTTCAGAAAGAAGAATAGGAATCAAAAAAGAATTTAATTACAATAAAGAAAAAAGAGATCCCCTTTTTTTCTTTATTTCTTATATCCATATTATTTCTTTATTTCTTATATCCATATTAATAGAGATAGAATTTATAGCCTAATTGATGAACTAATGGAATATCGAATTTTTTTTTGGTAATTGAAAAACGATAGATTGAAGATTGAAATCTCTATGGGTATGTAAAGTCAAAATACTTTTGATTTTTTAAAATAAGGAGTATTTTTTTGAAGGGTTTAAGTTATTCCTCAAGAAAAAATCCGAAATTCTTAAAGGATAAGATTAATTCAGAAGTACCTTTTTTTAGTATTATAACAGACAGAATTTCATTGGTCAAATTTGGGAATGTCTAATAGATTTGTATCCTATATATCCTACAAATCTATTAGGATCAAAAATATGATCCAGTCCTTAGATTTATTTAAGACCTTCGAGGAGCCGTATGAGCTGAAAATCTCATGTACGGTTCTGGAATAGCGCTGGGAACAGTGATGTTATCACCGACTATAATTATCTAACAGTTTAAGTACAGTTGATATAGTTGAAGCACAATCAAAATATGATTTTTGGGGCTGGAATTTGTGGCGTCAACCTATAGGATTTATAATTTTTTTAATTTCTTCTCTAGCAGAATGTGAGAGATTACCCTTTGATTTACCAGAAGCGGAAGAAGAATTAGTAGCAGGTTATCAAACCGAATATTCAGGTATCAAATTTGGTTTATTTTATGTTGCTTCCTATCTAAACTTATTAGTTTCTTCATTATTTGTAACAGTTCTTTACTTAGGCGGTTGGAATATATCTATTCTATACCTATTTCTTCCTAACCTTTTTGAAATAAATAAAGTAAATGGAGTCTTTGGAACAACAATTGGTATTTTCATTACATTGATTAAAACTTATTTGTTTTTGTTCATTTCTATCGCAACAAGATGGACTTTACCTAGATTAAGAATGGACCAACTATTAAATCTTGGATGGAAATTTCTTTTACCTATTTCTCTTGGTAATCTATTATTAACAACCTCTTCCCAACTGCTTTCACTATAAATAAATCCTTTTTGAATTTTTTGATATTCACGACTTGTATCAAACAAGAGAAAAAAAAAAACAAACATCAAGTTTTTTATAGATATTTCGATATGTTTCCTATGGTAACCGGATTCATGAATTATGGTCAACAAACGATACGAGCTGCAAGGTACATTGGGCAAAGTTTTATGATTACCTTATCCCACACAAATCGTTTACCCGTAACTATTCAATATCCCTATGAGAAATTAATCACATCGGAGCGTTTCCGGGGTCGAATCCATTTTGAATTTGATAAATGCATTGCTTGTGAAGTCTGTGTTCGTGTATGCCCTATAAATCTACCTGTTGTAGATTGGAAATTGGAAACTGACATTCGAAAGAAACGCTTGCTTAATTACAGTATTGATTTCGGAATCTGTATATTTTGTGGCAACTGTGTTGAGTATTGTCCAACAAATTGTTTATCAATGACTGAAGAATATGAGCTTTCCACGTATGATCGTCACGAATTGAATTATAATCAAATTGCTTTAGGCCGTTTACCACTGTCAATAATTGACGATTATACAATTCGAACAATTTGGAACTCACCTCAAAAAAAATGGTAAAAAGCCTTTTGATTCAAGATTGATTAAATAGGAACAATTAGGAGCCCATTATAAAAAATTTCTTCCTGGTCGGATCAAGAAGTTCATGAAAAAAAGTCAATTTTTTATCTTTTATTTTACCTACAATGGATTTGCCTGGACCAATACATGATTTTCTTTTAATTTTTCTGGGATTCGGTCTTATATTAGGGGGTCTAGGAGTAGTATTATTTACCAACCCAATCTTTTCTGCCTTTTCATTGGGATTTGTTCTTGTTTGTATATCTTTATTCTATATTTTATCAAATTCGCATTTTGTAGCTGCTGCACAGCTCCTTATTTATGTGGGAGCTATAAATGTTTTAATTCTATTTGCTGTGATGTTCATGAATGGTTCAGAATATTACAAAGATTTTAATCTTTGGACTATTGGCGACGGAGTTACTTCCTTAGTTTGTACAAGTATTTTTGTTTTACTAATTACTATTATTTCAGATACATCATGGTACGGGATTATTTGGACTACAAGAGGAAATCAGATTATAGAACAAGATTTGATAAGTAATGGTCAACAAATTGGAATTCATTTATCAACAGATTTTTTTCTTCCTTTTGAATTTATTTCAATAATTCTTTTAGTTGCTTTGATAGGTGCGATTGCTATGGCTCGTCAGTAAAAAATATTTCGAATTGGAAAAAACAAAAAAGAAACTTTCTTCTGTGTTATTAACATTCATATCTTTCGATTCTATATTGCATATTATTCATGTAGAAATTTCTTATTACCAATTTCTGTACTTGTGATATTCTTTTTCTAGTTAATCCAATTGGTTGATGTTGAATTGTTGTTCATATTGAAACAAATCAAAATTGATAAGGAGTTGTTCGATGATGCTCGAACATGTACTTGTGTTGAGTGCTTATTTATTTTCTATCGGTATCTATGGTTTAATTTCGAGTCGAAATATGGTTAGAGCCCTTATGTGTCTTGAACTTATACTGAATGCGATTAATATAAATTTCGTAACGTTTTCCGATTTTTTTGATAGTCGTCAATTAAAAGGAAATATTTTCTCAATTTTTGTTATAGGTATCGCAGCCGCTGAAGCAGCTATTGGACCAGCTATTGTTTCGTCAATTTATCGTAATAGAAAATCTACCCGTATAAATCAATCGAATTTGTTGAATAAATAGTATTAATCATATAAAATAGATTATTTATCAATTCGAAATTGCCATGTATCAATATCATACATAACATATCTATCATGTTTTCGAAAACGTAAGAAATTAAAGTATTTTGGCTTTATCTCCTAAGTAATTCAGAATTTTTATATTGAATTCTGGTAAATCATTGATTCGTCTGGTGTTTAAATTGAAATATATGATTCATTTAGAAATATACTAGATCGAAATTTTATGACGTTCAAAAAAATTAGAATCCAATGTCACATTCAGTAAAGATTTATGATACATGTATAGGGTGTACTCAATGTGTCCGAGCCTGCCCAACAGATGTATTAGAAATGATACCCTGGGACGGATGTAAAGCTAAACAAATAGCCTCTGCTCCAAGAACAGAGGACTGTGTCGGTTGTAAGAGATGTGAATCCGCCTGTCCAACAGATTTTTTGAGCGTTCGAGTTTATTTATGGCATGAAACAACTCGAAGCATGGGTCTAGGTTATTGACACTTTCTAGAGAAATCCACTTGAATACATTTGATTTTTTGTTTACTGACAAAAACCCGTGCTCGAAAAGAAAATACTTTTTTGAGCACGGGTTTTTCTGGTCCAAGTGTATCTTGTCTTTACCACGAATTCTTTTCCTTGGTTAACACTATTTGCAGTTTTACCGATATTCGCGGGTTCTTTCATTTTCTTTTTCCCTCAGAGAGGAAATAAAATCATTAGATGGTATACCATCTGTATATGTATCTTAGAACTCCTTTTAATGACTTACGTATTTTCTTATTATTTCCAATTGGACGACCCATTAATGCAATTAACAGAAGATTATAAATGGATCCATTTGTTTGATTTTTACTGGAGATTAGGAATAGATGGGCTTTCTATAGGACCTGTTTTATTAACAGGGTTTATCACCACTTTAGCAACTTTAGCGGCTCGGCCAGTCACTCGGGATTCCCGATTATTCTATTTTCTGATGTTAACAATGTATAGTGCTCAAATAGGATTATTTTCTTCTCAAGATCTTTTACTTTTTTTCATCATGTGGGAGTTAGAATTAATTCCTGTTTATCTACTTCTATCCATGTGGGGGGGCAAGAAACGTCTGTATTCAGCTACAAAATTTATTTTGTATACTGCAGGAAGTTCCGTTTTTTTATTAATGGGAGCTTTAGGTATCGCTTTATATGGTTCTAATGAACCCACATTCAATTTTGCAACATTGGTTAATCAATCATATCCTTTGGCCTTAGAGATACTATTCTATATTGGATTTTTTATTGCTTTTGCTGTCAAATTACCGATTATACCTTTACATACATGGTTACCAGACACCCATGGAGAAGCGCATTACAGTACTTGTATGCTTCTAGCCGGAATCCTATTAAAAATGGGAGCCTATGGATTGATTCGAATCAACATGGAATTATTACCCCACGCTCATTCTTTTTTTTCTTCCTGGTTGATAATAGTAGGTGCAATCCAAATAATCTACGCAGCTTCAACTTCTTTTGGTCAACAAAATTTAAAAAAAAAAATAGCGTATTCCTCTGTATCTCATATGGGATTCATACTTATAGGAATTTGTTCTATAAGTGATCTGGGACTGAATGGGGCCATTGTACAAATAATATCCCATGGATTTATTGGCGCTGCACTTTTTTTCTTAGCAGGAACAAGTTATGATAGAATACGGCTTGTTTATCTTGACGAAATGGGTGGAATGGCAACCTCGCTGCCAAAAATTTTTACAATGTTCAGTATCTTATCACTAGCATCTCTTGCATTACCGGGTATGAGTGGTTTTTTTGCGGAACTGGTTGTATTTTTTGGAATAATTACCGGACAAAAATATCTTTTAATACCCAAAATACTAGTTATTGTTATAATGGCTGTTGGAATGATATTAACTCCTATTTATTTATTATCTATGTTGCGACAGATGTTCTATGGATACAAGCTGTTTAATGTCCCAAACTTTTCTTTTTTTGATTCTGGACCACGGGAGTTATTTGTTTCGATCTCTATGCTTTTGCCTGTAATAGCTATTGGCATTTATCCGGATTTCGTTTTCTCATTATCAGTTGACAAGGTCGAAGCGATTCTATCTAATTATTTTTATAGGTAGTTAAAAAAAAAATGAAAATGAAAAGGAAATTATAGTATTTTTAATTTTCAAAACCGACCTACACTCAAAAAACTCAAAAAAAGAATTCTAAGCGGATATGTTTGGTTTTTATGAGAACTTTTTGAATCACTCCATTATTTGATTCAAAAAGTTCTCATAGGTTTACCTGAAGTTTCTTATATATGTATATGCTACTTTATCCTTATTTTTGTTTTTGGCAAACGTCTTTTTTTTTTCAATTCAATTAGATGTTAATGTAAATGAACCATAACTGTGGAGTCCTATTCCTAATAAATTAACTCCAAAATAGCATATCCAAATTATAAGAAAGCCGATAGAGGCAACAATTGCGGAATTTAAACCTTGCATGAATTTATTTGTGCGAATATGAAAATAAATCGCGAATACGATCCACGTAATAAATGCCCAAGTCTCTTTTGGGTCCCAATTCCAATATGATCCCCATGCTTCATTAGCCCAGACGGCTCCTGAAAGAAGACCTATTGTTAAAAAAACAAAACCTATACTAATAATACGATAACCCCAATGATCTAACTGTTGAATCAATTGAAACCTGTAATAGTTTCTAGAAGAAATAAAAAAAGTCTTTCTTAAAATATTGCTTCTTTCCCGCATGTCTTGGATCTCACCAAAGGAAAAGGAATTCTTTATTAAATTATTCTTTTTATCAACAATTCTTATGACCTTTCGAAATGTAATTACTAGAAGTGCTACTGATAGTAATGATCCACATAAAAGAGTTGCATAGCCCAATAGCATCATACTTACGTGCATCATTAACCACTGAGATTGGAGAGCAGGTACTAATATTTCAGATTGATGAATGTCAGTTAAAAGACCCGAAGTAACAAAACCTTGGGTAAAAAAAACACTTGGTGCGGTTATTGCGTTTAAATAATTTTTATACTTTTTAAAATAGGGAATCATATGAATAATAGAGAAACCCCATGAAAGAAAAATTAATGATTCATATAAATCACTTAACGGTAAATGTCCTGAATAAGCCCAACGAGTAACTAATAATCCTGTTATACAGAAAAAAGTAGTTAACATGCCTTTTTCGGACGAATCATATGGGCCTAAGAATTCGTTAACTAATAAAGTTATCAAATGAATTAGAATTACAACAGAAACGACTGAAAAAGATATATGAGTTAATAGATGTTCTAAAGTCAAAAATATCATATGTAAAAATGGAAAAAGGTTCTTCGATTATACAGAATTAAAATCAGAAATTAAATTCATTATAAGACTTTTTGCATGCTTTTGAAAACGAAAAGATGTTATGCCGCTACTCGGACTCGAACCGAGATGCTCTAGCACTGCTTCCTAAGAGCAGCGTGTCTACCGATTTCACCATAGCGGCTTGCTCAAAATCATAATAACCCGTTTTTATTCAATCGTCGAGCTTAAAAGGAATTAATTCAATGCAATATTTGTTAGGAATGATTCAAATTAATGAATAAAAATTCGTTTAATCAGTTAAATTAATTAGTTAAATTAGGGGGAAGGTCTAAATTTAAACGTTCCTCGAATAATTATAATAATCCTTGAAAAGACCCCTCCAAAAAAATATAATTTTTTTGTTACAATTTGAACATTCCATTCAAGGGATTTATGGAAATGCTTTATTGTATTAATTGTTAGTTTTTTCTTCAGTGTATAGTGAATTTGTGTTAAGATTTAACAACTCAATTAGGTGTTGATTTGGACATATTATCTAACAAAAATGTTTCGAGTTTTGCCTTATACTTTAATAAAAAAATCTTGTCTAACTTGTCTAATTTTTTATTTAATATATATACTTTAGATTTCTCTTCCAGCCATGGCATAGGAATCGAATATAAAAAATTCATTCAGAATTAACACATTTTTATTAAAAAGTTCTTTTCTTTTAAGAAACGATTTCTTTTGACTAAAGATTGTTCCTTTTATGTTTCAAATACTATAAAAAAAGACAAAACTTATTAATTAATTTTTTTTAATATTGTAATATTGTAGTTGTGACAAGAAAGTCGATGGGGAAAAAAAACCCCATCGTATAAATTAGAAAATATCCTACAAAGAACAATAGAACTTTGTTTCTTATCTTTATTGTTTTTTTGAAAACACAAAGTACTTCGAATTCAGTAGACAAAAAATTTTAGAGGCTAGAGATATCAGAAAAGGAAAAAAAGTTCAATTTAATATTGATTAGTAATTAGTTCAAAATATTAAAGAATGGAAATCTTTTTTGATAAAATTTCTAATTTATACTCTAAATTTAGAACATAAAATATGAATAATAAAATAGTAGATAGAACTAATAAATGGAGTCCATTCTAAATTAGAAAAAAAAACTCTAAATGAGATTCGAAAATGAAATTAGACCGTTTCTAATGCCAAGTCGAGTTATATTATTCCAATATTTCTTTTTTTTTATTTGTCGTACAAAAAGCCTTTTGAATTTCCAGCAGAAACAGATTTGGCTAACGAAAAAGCTTTCAACGCTACCCAATATCCTTTTCTTTTCCAAATCTGTTTTCGAATACGCTTTTTTGATATAGAAGTACGTTTCTTTGGAACTGCCATTCAAAAAAAAATTAATTTTTTTATAATTGGATGTGAAAGACATCTATTGTTAAAAAATATTTTTAAAAAGTATTCTTTACTACTTAATTATCTAGCTATTTAATTTCTAAATTATAAAAAACATCACAAGATTATCTGCTTTGATTTTTCTTTCTATTTCTTTCCTTTTTTTTTTCATATAAATTTCTACATGTAATAAAATATATCAAAAAATTTAAGAAAATAAACCTTATGTATCCTAAAAATTTTTAATATTTTTTTCTAGTAATTGGGTAAACTCGAAGAAAAAGTATACCTAATTAAATTTTAATTTTCAAATTCGACTGAAACTATTAGATAATTTGTTAAAAAATATAGAATTTTATTCTTTTATAAAAAAACATCTTATGTAAAAAATCTTTAGTAATTATTTCTTTTGATGCTATGAAAGGGTAAATTTTCAAGTACCTTAGTGCTCTCTAATCGAGGTAATAAAGTAGTTCCCAAAACACTAGTTAATGATTTTGAATAAAAATTCTTCATTCAATAAGGATCCGGAAAAAACTATCGTTTTTATCAATTCTATCAAAATAAAATAGAATTCAATTTTTGCCCTAAATTTTTCTTTTTTTTCTATGTATATAATTTTTTTAATCTACAATATATAGTTCAATTTCAAATTTTCTAATTTTATTTAGAATAAGTATTTTTTTCCACAAGTATCTCAAACTATCCATATTATTTGATTTTTTGGTCTATTCTAACTTAAATATGTGAAGTATTGGGGAAATTTTCAGAAAAAATTAAGATTAAGAAAAAAAATTCTATTTGACTTTTCTTTTTATATCTTTATTCTTTAATTCTTATTTTTTTTTTTTGCCCCTTTAATTAAAATTAAAAAGAGATAAGAGCAGATGAATCAGAAACAAGAAACAATTAATTCAAAATAACAAGAATTTCATTTTTTTTATGGAACATACATATCAATATTCATGGATTTTACCTTTAATTACGCTTCTGGTTCCCGTGTTAATAGGAATGGGACTCTTGCTTTTTCCGACGGCAACAAAAAAACTTCGCCGTATATGGGTTTTTCCGAGTATTTTCTTCTTAAGTATAGTTATGCTTTTTTCGATCCATCTGTCTATTCAGCAAGTAAATAGTAGTCCTATTTTTCAATATGTATGGTCTTGGGCTATCAATAACGATTTTTCTTTAGAATTTGGATATTTGATCGACCCACTTACTTCTATTTTATTAATATTAATTACTACTGTTGGAATTCTAGTTCTTATTTATAGTGACAATTATATGTCTCATGATCAAGGTTATTTGAGATTTTTGGCTTATATGACCTTTTTCAATACTTCAATGTTGGGATTAGTTACTAGTTCTAATTTGATACAAATTTATATTTTTTGGGAATTGGTTGGAATGTGTTCTTACCTATTAATAGGTTTTTGGTTTACACGACCTATTGCAGCGAGTGCTTGTCAAAAAGCATTTGTAACTAATCGTATAGGGGATTTTGGATTATTATTAGGAATTTTAGGTTTTTATTCGATAACGGGTAGTTTCGACTTTCGAGATTTGTTCGAAATTTTTAATAACTTGATTTGTTATAATAAAATTAATTCTTTATTTGTTACATTGTGTGCCTTCCTATTATTTTCTGGTGCAATTGCTAAATCAGCACAATTTCCCCTTCATATATGGTTACCCGATGCCATGGAAGGACCCACTCCTATTTCGGCTCTCATCCATGCTGCTACTATGGTAGCAGCGGGGATTTTTCTTGTAGCTCGGCTTCTTCCTATTTTCCTAATTATACCTTATATAATAAATCTAATAGCTTTGATCGGTATAATAACAGTACTTTTGGGGGCTACTTTAGCTCTTGCTCAAAAAGATATTAAGAGAAGTTTAGCCTATTCTACAATGTCTCAATTAGGTTATATGATGTTAGCTCTAGGTATGGGATCTTATCGAGCCGCACTTTTTCATTTGATTACTCATGCCTATTCTAAAGCATTGTTGTTTTTAGGATCAGGATCCATTATCCATTCAATGGAAGCTATTGTTGGTTATTCTCCAGATAAGAGTCAAAATATGGCTCTTATGGGTGGTTTAACAAAGCATGTTTCAATTACAAAAAACGCTTTTTTTTTAGGAACTCTTTCCCTTTGTGGTATTCCACCCCTCGCCTGCTTTTGGTCCAAAGATGAAATCCTTAGTGATAGTTGGTTGTATTCACCAGTTTTCGCAATAATAGCTTGTTTCACAGCAGGATTAACTGCATTTTATATGTTTCGGGTTTATTTACTTACGTTTGAAGGGCATTTAAATGTTCATTTTCAAAATTACAGTGCTAAAAAAAACAGCTCATTCTCGCTATGGGGTAAAGAAGGATCGAAAATGTTTAAAAAAGAAAACTCTTTAGTAACTTTATCACCAATGATAAATAATGAAAAGGCTTCTTTTTTTTGGAAGAAAACATACCAAATTGAGGGTAATGTAAGAAATATGACGCAACCTTTTATTAATATAAAATTTTGGGGTACTAAAAAAATTGTCTCGTATCCTCATGAATCGGATAATACTATGTTATTTCCTATGCTTGTCTTGGTACTATTTACTTTGTTTATTGGAAGTATAGGAATTCCTTTCAATCTATTTAATCAAGAAGAAATTCAGTTGGATACATTATCTAAACTGTTAATTCCGTCTTTAAATCTTTTGCATCAAACCTCAAATCATTCCGAGGGGTGGTATGAATTTGTAACAAACGGAGTTTTCTCAGTCAGTATAGCATATTTCGGAATATTTTTAGCATCTTCTTTATACAAGCCTGTTTATTCATCATTACAAAATTTGAACTTTCTCAATTCACTCGTGAAAAAAGGTCCTCAGAGAATTCTTAGGGACAAAATAATAAATGCGATATATGACTGGTCTTATAATCGTGGGTATATAGATGCTTTTTATGAAATCTCTTTAATTGAAGGTATAAGAAGATTAGCTCAATTGTCTTATTTTTTTGATAGACGAATAATTGATGGAATTACCAATGGGATTGGTGTTAGTACTTTCTTTATAGGAGAGGGTATAAAATATGTAGGAGGTGGTCGGATTTCTTCCTATCTTTTATTGTATTTATTTTATGTAGTTATTTTTTTAGTGATTTACTACTTTTAGAATTGCATC